TCTTTATTTACTCCATTTCTATACAAAAATTATCTTGTCATTTCTTCTTTTTGATCTCATATCATAGAACATATAATTAATTATTAATTAATTATAATAAACTACTTATATGCGTTACGTATAATGAAACCCGCTGTAAAAAAAATGAATATTTTGGGGGTACAGAAAGGGGCACGTTTTTTTTAAGAAAAGGAATATTCTACTGAATCGTTGTACATTTAAATTTGAATTAGGGATTCCGCGGACAAATACAAGCGATCATTAACTCCATATATGTCTGGTCATATATGTATTACAAATTCCAATAAAGAAGGAGGATTTCAAATAAAATGCGAGATCTAAAAACATATCTCTCCGTGGCGCCGGTAGTAAGTACTATATGGTTCGGGTTTTTAGCAGGTCTATTGATAGAGATCAATCGTTTATTTCCGGATGCGCTGATATTCCCCTTTTTTTCATTCTAGTTAGTAACATGGGAAGTGGTGAAGAAGATTAGGGATTTAATAAAATCTCTGTGACTAATCCCTCCCCTTCCCATCTTTTAATTTTAGAATTTTTAAAATTCGAATAAGTTCGAAAAGAGAAAGAATAAAAGTGGATTCAAATTCAGTGAAACTCGGAACTCGGGCCTCAGGCCCGAGGCTCGAATTAAAATAAAATTTTTAATTTAAATTATTTAAATTAAAATAATTAAAAAGAGAATGAGAACGGAAATGGAAATTGATGGATAGGTCAACAATATCATACAAAATACTTAAATGAAAGACGAAACGCTATATTGGGATTAGAAATGTAGTTAGAAATCATTGTATTACTTATTATTACTATCTTGATTGCAACGAAATTTTTCATAATTTTATTTCGAGTTAGCAACTTCTATTTTTTTTTTTCGTTCCTTTTTTCTCTTTGGATCGCAAAATAGAATAGTTGAGTGAATCAAAAATACAAAGGGGGTTCATGGCCAAGGGGAAAGATGTTCGAGTAACAGTTATTTTGGAATGTACCAATTGTGCTGTTCGAAATGATGCTAATAAGGAATCAAAGAGGGTTGGTATTTCCAGATATATTACTCAAAAGAATCGACACAATACGCCTAGTCGATTGGAATTGAGAAAATTCTGTCCCTTTTGTTACAAATATACAATTCATGGGGAGATAAAGAAATAGATGGAACCGATTACACGTATGTATTGTATGTCATCCTTCCAAGGAAGATGAAAAATGTCATATACCATATATTATATATAACATATATTTAAAGATAAACAAACCAAAAAGAAATCCCCGACAAAATTAGGATTTTCGGGATAAGGAATAAACAAATCATGGATAAATCCAAGCGACTCTATTTTAAATCCAAGCGATCTTTTCGTAGGCGTTTGCCCCCGATTGGGTCGGGGGATCGAATTGATTATAGAAACATGAGTTTAATTAGTCGATTTATTAGTGAACAAGGAAAGATATTATCTAGACGGGTGAATAGATTAAACTTAAAACAACAACGATTAATTACTATTGCTATCAAGCAAGCTCGTATTTTATCTTTGTTACCCTTTCTTAATAATGAGAAACAATTTGAAAGAGGTGAGTCGGCTGCTAGAACTGCGGGTCTTAGAATCAAAAAAGGGGATAGGCTTACTCTTCACTTGAATCAAAATTCCAATACGAACTCAAAGGCGGATTGATGTTTTGTTCGAAAAATTCGCGAATTAAGATGTGAGTGTCGTGTCATAAGAAAAAAAGTATCGGGGAAAAAGAATAAATCTTTTTTTATTGAACGTCTTGTTTGTTCATTTTGACGACTTTATCATATTATTTGATTATATTTTATCATACTAATTTCTATTCTACCTTCCCGGAGTTAATTTTACAGCGCACTCCATTAAAATTTAAAACATTCCTATGGAGTCCTTCCAATCTACTTATTTTATAATCTCAGTGGAAATCATAGAAAGACAATTTATATTTAATATAGCTATTTGCGCAAGTATTTTACGATTAAGAAGCAACTGCTTCTTGTACAGATTGTGTATGAAAATATTATAACTATAGTATACTAAATTCCCTCGAATTGCTGCATTTATCCGAGTGATCCACAAACGGCGAAAATATCTCTTTTGCCTACCTCTATCCCGATAAGCCGAAAACAAAGCTCTTATTTTCTGTTGAGTAATAGTTCGAGTAAGTCTTGAATGAGCCCCTCGAAAGCTTGATGCAAATAAACGAATTTTTGTTCTACGTCTCCGAGCTATACATCCTCGTTTAATTCTGGTCATTGAATAAATGAAACTTTGATAAATAACTAATTGATTTCTTTTCTTTCAGTTATTCCCTTCCCCTTTACTAGTTTGTTAATAACAAAACGGATCCTTCCAATGTATAAAATAAAAACTCCAACGGCTTTTGCTACTATAACCTTCCCGCCCACGATTTTTTCTTTTTTTTTATAGGCATTTTACCTCGAAATAAGAAATAATATTGATATTGATACTAGATATTAAAAAAAGCATATTAATATTAAATAAAAACAAAAAGTAGTAAATATAAAATAGAAATGAATAAAAAAAAAAATAGTGGGTTCCATCGTTTCTATGGTTACTTCTTAAACGGCGAGATCCCTTCTATACACCGGAGCCCCTTCTTTTCTTTCATTTAATCAATGCTATTGTTAACTTGTACAGTTCACACTTTTTGGCTCTACCCATGAATTATTCAGTAATCCGTCTTTCACAACGAGATCCACTTATACAGTAACGGTATTTAATTATGAAGATTAACTGTGTAGCTGACCCTCTTAGTCCGTTGTTGAAAGAGTAAGGGCGTAATCTTTCTTGCCTTTAAATGGGATTCCCCCCGCTTAATGGATAAACATTTGCTACCAATGGGAAATTCTTTATCATCTTAAATTGAAAATGGAGACGATTGGATTTACACCACTAGAAACCATAAATTTTGATACACAATAGAAGGGTATGATAGATACTTTTTAGATAGTGAATGGAGTTCTTCCGTTTTATTTTATCTTATTTACTGTTACTGATCACTGATACTGGAAAAATGGGTTCTTTTCTTCTGCCCCAGTCCATGCTCTGAACGAGTCACACATACACCCTAGTACATGTTCCTCGTCGCTGAGGGCATCCCCCAAGGGCGGGGGATTTCGTAACATTTCTGATTGGCTGTCTCGTCTTTCTAATAAGTTGTTTAATAGTTGGCATGTTGACTCGTATACATAATGAGCTGGTTTAGATCGATCCTAACCGGCCGATTAGGAATTACTTCTATAGTAATAAATTAATTAATAGAATACTCTATCAAACCCAGTAAGAAGATAAAATTTCAAATGGCGTATTTGTATTTGCGCGAAATCCCTGTTATTTTTTATTCTACCCCTACATGATCAACAATTCCATGAGCTTGGGCTTCTGTTGCTGACATAAAAACATCTCTTTCCATGTCTTCGGATACAACCCATAGAGGTGTGCCTGTTCTTTGTACATAAACCCTTGTAATGGTTTCGCGCAGCTTCATCATTTCTTCCGCTTCCAGGATAAATTCTCCTGCGGGTGCCTCATAAAAAGAACTAGCAGGTTGATGGATCATTACCCTGATTATATAACCTAATAAATGGTTCTTCTATCTCGAAGAGAAATCAAAGAGAATAAATTAAATAACGAGTAATGATATGAAAACCAAAAGATAGAATTGAACAACCGTACAGGCATCTTTTGCGCATTGCATACGGCTATACAATGGAATTTACTTTATAACCTCCATTCCATTGAAGAAGTATAAAATAAAATTCAAATATTCAAATATAGGGCCTATCAGACCCCGATCGGTAAATAATCCAATAACCATCCTTCATTTTATTTTGGAGTAGTTAAAACATACTATGATGGTTCCGTTGCTTTATATATTTATTTAGTCTGTTATTAAGCAATCCCAAAGTTTCTTTTTTTTGTATTCTTTCCTAAGATAAATATTGTTATTATCCCTCTGGTGTGAAAACAAAAAAGTTTGTGACGCTGCAATAGGCTTCCGATAAATCAGATAAAATCGGAAATGCCCTTTATCTCATACTATTCGTTCGATATATAATCTAATGATTGATTTTTGAAAAAAAAAAAACAAAAATAAAAAAAAAAGGTTTCTCATATCGAATTCAAAATGCCATGCTATTATTACTTAATAGTCATATTTCATATGGCGAAGGCATAGTCTTTTTTTTTCTCTCAAATACAAAACTCATTGGCGCCGAGCATGAGGGAATGCTAGACGTTTGGTAATTTCTCCTCCGACCAGAAGAAAAGATCCTATTGAAGCGGCCAATCCCATGCATATTGTCTGTACATCTGGTTGTACAAATTGCATAGTATCATAAATAGCTACTCCGGGTATTACCCACCCCCCGGGAGAGTTTATAAACAAATACAGATCTTTGCTATCATCCTCTATACTGAGATATACCATAAGACCAATAATTTGATTCGAGAGATCGCTATCAACCTCTTGGCCTAAAAAAAGTAATCTTGCTCGATAAAGTCGGTTGATTAGGATATAATTGTATCCTTAGGAACCGTACGCGCACCTTTTGATGCATACGGTTTACCAAAAATCGCGCAAAAAAAAGAATCAATGTGTAGATTGCAGCCCTCATTCTTTTTTATTTTCATAGGGGGCTCTTTCTAACTTCTAACAAAGGGCCTTTTTTCTTCCATTTTTCAAGAAGGATTTCTTTTGGCCTGTTTACTTTACCTATATATAAATAAAATATATATATAAATAATTTACTAAACTTATCGAATGAACTTCTCATTGATGTATTGTTTCATCGAGATCGAATCCAAATAACGATGCCATTTTCTTGTTCCTGAATGGGCTTTTTCAATTTTTTTAGGTTTATGCTCTACTCCGAGTAAAGATAGGCCCGATTTTTATTTGCACATATAGGGCAAATGTCCCAATACCACGTCTTTTTGCTATGGCTTTTTTTATTTTTCAATTTCATTTATTTCATGTCTTCCACTAAATATTCAATGTATTCATTATATTAAATGTATTCATTATATTAAATGTATTCATTATATTAAATGTATTCATTATATTAAATGTATTCATTATATTACTCGATTGATTAAACAGTTTGAGATCGCTCCTGTTTATAAATAGAATATTATAAAAGTAGTAATCTTAGATATATTACCAATTGGGTTTTTTCTAAACGGAGCCTGGATACTTCATTTTTTTGGTCCAGTCGAGCCAACCATAAATTATTCTAATTGATAATATTAATCTGATACCCCTACAAAAAATAAATAGGATTAAATTGTATTTCACGCTCCAAACTTTTGATAATTCAATCAATCTTTTTTGGGCGAAAGAGGGGATATCTCGATCAGGGGAGAGAATGGGGAAATTCCATGTGACCCAATATATCTGACAAGTCGCACTATATGTCAACCCACGATGCATCTTCCTCTCCAGGACTTCGAAAAGGTACTTTTGGAACACCAATAGGCATAAAATGAAAGAAAAAAAAATTAAGTACTATATCTTACTTTGATGTGGAAGCGTAACAACGGGTTTATTGTCTTAATAAGATTAGCCTTTATCATAGTTTATCCATAAATTGAATAAGTTCATAACAATAACATAAAAAAAGAAAACCGAATGATTATGACTAAAGGAAAATTTTTACGAAACGAATGGGCCTTTGGAATGATATGAACAAATGGGTATGTCTTCACTCAGAGAAAATTAAAGTGGGATCAATCCCCTCTACCATTGCGTATTGGTACTTATCGGGTATAGAATAGATCTGCTTATTTTTGTTCCTACAAATGGAATTCGTCTATTATTACTATCTATTATTATTATTACTAAAAGAATAGAACAAATATTAATTCTTTCCTCGAGAAAATCTACCGAAAGAGTGGGTCCAGAGCATAGTTTTTTTACTTTTTACAATGCAATAAAGTTACATAGTGTCTATTATTCGTTGATTAAAGGGGTATTTCCATGGGTTTGCCTTGGTATCGTGTTCATACCGTCGTATTGAATGATCCGGGTCGTTTGATTTCTGTTCATATAATGCATACAGCTCTAGTTGCTGGTTGGGCCGGTTCGATGGCTCTATACGAACTAGCGGTTTTTGATCCCTCTGACCCCGTTCTTGATCCAATGTGGAGACAGGGTATGTTTGTTATACCCTTCATGACTCGTTTAGGAATAACCAATTCATGGGGCGGTTGGAGTATCACAGGAGGTACTATAACGAATCCGGGTATTTGGAGTTACGAAGGTGTGGCCGGGGCACATATTGTGTTTTCTGGCTTATGCTTTTTGGCAGCTATTTGGCATTGGGTGTACTGGGATCTAGAAATATTTTCTGATGAACGTACAGGAAAACCTTCTTTAGATTTACCTAAGATTTTTGGAATTCATTTATTTCTTTCAGGGTTGGCTTGTTTTGGGTTTGGCGCATTTCATGTAACGGGGTTGTATGGTCCTGGAATATGGGTGTCCGATCCTTATGGACTAACCGGAAGGGTACAATCTGTAAATCCAGCGTGGGGTGTGGAAGGTTTTGATCCTTTTGTTCCGGGAGGAATAGCCTCTCATCATATTGCAGCAGGGACATTGGGCATATTAGCCGGCCTATTCCATCTTAGTGTCCGTCCGCCCCAACGTCTATACAAAGGATTACGCATGGGAAATATTGAAACCGTCCTTTCCAGCAGTATCGCTGCTGTCTTTTTTGCCGCTTTTGTTGTTGCTGGAACTATGTGGTATGGTTCAGCAACTACCCCGATTGAATTATTTGGTCCCACTCGTTATCAATGGGATCAGGGATACTTCCAGCAAGAAATATATCGAAGAGTTAGCGCTGGGATAGCCGAAAATCAAAGTTTATCAGAGGCTTGGTCTAAAATTCCTGAAAAATTGGCTTTTTATGATTACATCGGTAATAATCCGGCAAAGGGGGGATTATTCAGAGCGGGCTCAATGGACAACGGGGATGGAATAGCTGTTGGGTGGTTAGGACACCCTATCTTTAGAGATAAGGAAGGGCGTGAACTTTTTGTACGTCGTATGCCCACTTTTTTTGAAACATTTCCGGTTGTTTTGGTAGACGGAGACGGTATTGTTAGAGCCGATGTTCCGTTTCGAAGGGCAGAGTCGAAGTATAGTGTCGAACAAGTAGGTGTAACTGTGGAGTTCTATGGTGGCGAACTGAATGGAGTCAGTTATAGTGATCCTGCTACTGTGAAAAAATATGCTCGACGCGCTCAATTGGGCGAAATTTTTGAATTAGATCGTGCTACTTTGAAATCCGATGGTGTTTTTCGTAGCAGTCCAAGGGGTTGGTTTACTTTTGGCCATGCTTCATTTGCTCTGCTCTTCTTCTTCGGACATATTTGGCATGGCGCTAGAACCTTGTTCCGAGATGTTTTTGCCGGTATTGACCCAGATTTGGATGCTCAAGTAGAATTTGGAACATTCCAAAAACTTGGGGATCCGACTACAAGACGACAAGTAGTCTGATACAAGATTGATTTCTTACTTTTATTTTTGTGATTTAACATAACATAGACGGGGAGCCGGATAAATCTTGATTTGAATCGCTGCCTTTGCCCTTTCTTTGACTCTTTCTCTTTAGTTATCCGGGAGACGACCCAAAATAAACAGGCATGGAAGCTATAATTGTAAACCACAATCGAATCTATGGAAGCATTGGTTTATACATTCCTCTTAGTCTCGACTCTGGGAATAATATTTTTCGCCATCTTTTTTCGGGAACCACCTAAAGTTCCAACTAAAAAGATGAAATGATTTTTTATTATCTCGATTGAAGTAATGAGCCTCCCAATATTGGGAGGCTCATTACTTCAACTAGTCTCCGTGTTCCTCGAATGGATCTCTTAGTTGTTGAGAGGGTTGCCCAAAAGCAGTATATAAGGCGTACCCAGTAAAACTTACAAGTAAACCAGATATAGAGATGGCAACTAAGGTTGCTGTTTCCATTATTATATAATTTTAAGACCACAATGGATCTATGCTAAGATCATTTATTTACAATATAATGGTATACAAAGTCAACGGCTCTCACTGAATACAAAATAGGATTTATGGCTACACAAACCGTTGAGAATAGTTCTAGATCTGGTCCAAGACGAACCATTGTAGGGGATTTATTGAAACCACTGAATTCGGAATATGGTAAAGTAGCTCCAGGTTGGGGAACTACTCCTTTGATGGGTATTGCAATGGCTCTATTTGCGATATTCCTATCTATTATTTTGGAGATTTATAATTCTTCCATTTTACTGGATGGAATTTCAATGAATTAGATTCACAAGAACTACTAAATCGCTTTTCACTACAAAGTGAATCATTTAGGTCGTTTTTAGCCCATTCTATTTTTGGGTAGTTCGACCGTGGAATTTCTTTGTTTCTGTATTTCCGGAATATGAGTGTGTGACTTGTTATAATTGATCCTATGGATACTACAGAGAGTGGTTCTGTCATCTTGATACAGATGGTTTTACCTCGTCGGATATTCATTCTAGTATCCGGAACGCGCGGAATATAGGAAATAGATTACAAACTATTCTAACTATGATTCATATTTTATATTAAGACCTCGCGGGCCGGACTCCAAAAAAAAAGAGTTAACCCCCAAATAGTTAAAAAAGGGGGTTAGAAGTGATAAATCGACAGATTTTTATTCTTTTTCCCGTTTATGCTTATTTTAATTAAGGGACATTCTTTAAATTTTTATTCAGTATATCTATTCATTGAATAAGTGATGATCCAACGATTCTTACTCAGGGAATTTTTGGACTTAGTTTGAAGGTTTTCTTGAATCATCGTGGTTGTAGTATGAATCTGAGGTTTTAATCGATTCATAGGGTCTTAACAAGAGAATTCCTATCAATAATAAAGAAAACAGAAGTAAAACCGCGTTACACACAAATAAGAATAACAAATAAAAGAAAAAAAAAAATAGGTAAATAGAGGATTCAAGAGGCCTGTAACAATCAACATAAAGACGAATGAGCCAACTTGATATTTTTTAGCATTATAACCACAAAGAAGAGCTTTCAGATTTTTATTCTTTCGTATCTTTAGAGAAAAAGAAAGAGTGAATCATAGGAGGAAAGATAAATAAGTCTCAAACTTTTTATTACACATATCCATTCTAGCCAGTATTTGGGTGGTTTTTGTTTGAGCCGTACGAAATGAAATTCTCATATACGGTTCTCAGAGGGGGAGTTCCCTGGATTTACCTATCTCAATAAAGTATATGATTGGTTCGAAGAACGTCTTGAGATTCAGGCGATTGCAGATGATATAACTAGTAAATATGTCCCTCCCCATGTGAACATATTTTATTGTTTAGGCGGAATTACACTTACTTGTTTTTTAGTACAAGTAGCTACGGGATTCGCTATGACTTTTTACTATCGCCCAACGGTTACTGAGGCTTTTGCTTCCGTTCAATATATAATGACTGAAGCTAACTTTGGTTGGTTAATCCGATCAGTTCATCGATGGTCCGCAAGTATGATGGTGCTAATGATGATCCTGCACGTATTTCGTGTGTATCTCACCGGTGGCTTTAAAAAACCTCGTGAATTGACTTGGGTTACAGGTGTAGTTTTAGCTGTATTGACCGCATCTTTTGGCGTGACTGGTTATTCCTTACCCCGGGACCAAATTGGTTATTGGGCAGTCAAAATTGTAACAGGCGTACCGGAAGCTATTCCTGTAATAGGATCGCCTTTGGTAGAGTTATTGCGCGGAAGTGCTAGTGTAGGACAATCCACCCTGACTCGTTTTTATAGTTTACACACTTTTGTATTACCTCTACTTACTGCCGTATTTATGTTAATGCACTTCCCAATGATACGTAAGCAAGGCATCTCTGGTCCTTTATAGAGAAGAAATAGTATTATAGATCATAGATATTTGTAATCAGTCATTTATCACTTCA